CTCTTCTAATTCTAAATTAACGGAATGGTTAGTTATAGCTAGTTTTAGTTATGGCTATTAATTGAATTTAAAATTAATAATACTCAAATCTTCCTTTTCGTTTTTTTGTTATGTTATAATGTTTTTTTTTGTTATGTTATAGAAGGCCTGCCCTAAGAATAACATGAAAGATAAAAGCGCAATCCAGATCATAATGAAACACTCCTCTGGTTTCATTCGGAAAGGTGAAAGCTAAGACGAAAAAAAAAAAAAAAAAAGAATTGACCGTTCAAGTATTTAAAATTTCACGCTAAAAACGGTAGAAATAGGGGCATATATAAGTATAATAAATATATATTATACTATAATATATATGTTATGCGATCTATATTGAATTGATGATATAGAAATGATAGAATCATTTCTGATTGGACCAAATACGGGTCTCCGATAGAGATGAAAGAAAATATACAAGAAATCAAATAGTCGAAAAAACTTTTCAATATAGGAACCGGTATCTAATGAATTCAACCGGTCCAGCATAATAGAAATGAAAGAAAAAGGGGGGGGGCGGCATCATGATGTGATCTTAATCACATCAAAAAAAAGAGGGGATATGGCGAAATTGGTAGACGCTACGGACTTAATTGGATTGAGCCTTGGTATGGAAACCTACCAAGTGAGAACTTTCAAATTCAGAGAAACCCTGGAATTAAAAATGGGCAATCCTGAGCCAAATCCTGTTTTATGAAAATAAACAAGGGTTTCATAAACCGAAAATAAAAAAGGATAGGTGCAGAGACTCAATGGAAGCTGTTCTAACAAATGGAGTTGGCTGCATTGTGTTAGTAAAGGAATCCTTCCATCGAAACTTCAGCAAGGATGAAGGATAAACCTATATACATACGTATAGTACTGAAATACTATCTCAAAATGATTAATGACGACCCAAATCTGTATTTTTTTATATTTATATGAAAAATGAAAGACTTGTTGTGAATCGATTAAAAATTGAAAAAAGAATCGAATATTCATTGATCAAACCATTCACTCCACCGTAGTCTGATAGATCTTTTTAATAATTGATTAATCGGACGAGAATAAAGATAGAGTCCCATTATACATGTTAATATCGACAACAATGAAATTTATAGTAAGAGGAAAATCCGTCGACTTTAGAAATCGTGAGGGTTCAAGTCCCTCTATCCCCAAAACGACCCGGTTGACTCCCTAATTATTTATTTTCATTTTATCATTTTGTTAGCGATTCAAATCAAAATTCGTTATATTTATCATTCATTCTCATTCTACTCTTTTCTTTCACAAATGGATCTGAGCTAAAATTTTTTTCTTATCACAAGACTTGTGTGTGATATATATGATACGCGTACAGTACAAATGATTTGAGCAAGGAATCCATTAAATTTGAATAATTAACAATACATATCATTACTTGTACTGTACTGAAACTTTGAAAATTTATTTTTGAAGATCCAAGAAATTCTATTAGATCCTGTATAATACTTTGTAATACTTTTTCGTTTTTCTAATTGACTAATTGACATAGACCCAAGTCCTATATTAAAATAAAATGAGGATGATGCGTCGTGAATGGTCGGGATAGCTCAGCTGGTAGAGCAGAGGACTGAAAATCCTCGTGTCACCAGTTCAAATCTGGTTCCTGGCACATGAGTAATTTGTATGAGTATATATTCTAAAAATTAATTGATATGGGTCGACATACATATTCATTAATAGTATAAATCATGATACATATTTATCCATCTAAATGTCGGAGATATACCCCTTATATATATCATATGTATATAAAGTATACAAAAGAATTCCATTTTGTTTCCTCTTGTTTTTTTATTTGTCCATACTGTGTCTCCTTTTGTTCAAAAAAAACGTTAATACTTTATACATATTCGAAAGGCTAAATTAGTTAGTTGAAAGAGAAAAAGTATAGTCTAGAGGAGTTGAAGGATGGGAATCGCCAAAGTTCATTTCAGATACAGTACAAATAGAATATGATCCTCTTTCATTTCCTTCTATATTTTTTTCAGATTCTATTTCTTCATTTCCTCCTATGTTACTTTCTATAGCCCATCTAAGTGATGTGCGCGGTACATAGTTCATAATGCGGAACTCTTTTAGTTTCATCCTAGTGGCTCGGCTCATTCGAAAAAGTATCTTCAAAATTTGAGAATCTCAATGAATCCTCTAATTTTTTTTTTTAGTATTTATTTTATTTAGCCCACCCAATAACTAAAAAAAAAATAATATGTGAATGAAACTTCAATTACTATGTTTGATCTCGAAGAGAATGTACAAAAATTCTTTGAATATCTGGAGTTGTAGAAGTGAAGATTAGTTTCTGATTATTCAATGAGCATCTTGTATTTCATAAAAATTAGGGGCAATATAATCCTTACGTAAAGGCCATCCTATCCAACTTTCAGGCATTAAGATACGTTTCAGGCGTGGATGATTATCATAAAGGATTCCCAGCATATCATAG